CGTTCGGGAGAAAGTTGCTCGTGGTGATCTTAAGGTCCTTTACGTGCGGACAGACAATCAATCAGACGGCGGATGTGTTCACTAAAGGCCTCTCTTCCTCTCGCTTCTTCCAGCTGCGTGACAACTGGCTACTCCACCATGGAGATGAGCAGAGGGGAGTGGCCTTATAGAAGGTTGGGGCAAGTTCTGGGCAAATGCTCAACGAAAGTCTTGGTGAATCGCTTGATCCAGCTCATGTTTACCACTGCTCTATCAAGACGGGCCCAAATACAGTTATTCCCAGATTGGTTATTACACCACGTGTATTTGCTGCCTTTATATCCAAAATAAAGCATGCCCCATTACGTAAAAGGGCGTGAATCATCTCCTGAAATTCCAGCATCGCATTATTCTCAGGGGGCCGACCTCCAAGCTTTTCATGAGTTTCAGCGAGAATATGAAAGTCTCCTCCCATAAACCAAGCATCATTAGATGAGACCGCTATAGTTTTTCATTCATCCCACAACAAAGGGCGATCAGTGATGCTGCATTTGGCATAGATAAAGGATAGCCTAATAAGGGTAAATCCCAGTATAGATCAGCCGTGAAACATTGACTTGAGGTTCGAATATTTTTTACCTGCATATCATCACTCCAACCAGATTTTGCTGCCCTCCGTGCTCTTGTTGCTGGTATTAGGGAGGCCCATCTTTCTGCCAATCTGCTGCATCCTCGAATGTTCTATCATAGGTTCAAGAATGGCTGCAATGCAAACTTTTTTTTAATATTAGTAAGTCTTTTACGAGATTCAGATCTTGCTATACCCCGGATATTCAAGATAAGAGCTTTCATCATGAAGTTACTGAAAGTAGGGATGAGCTACATCTTGCTGTACTGATCTAGATTTAGATGTTGTAAAAGGTCCACCTTTTACTTTGGAGTTCTCAACTTTTTCAGCTTGAGCATGAATCTCATGATTCTGATTTTCCTCAACCGGAATGAGGATGCCCCCCTTACTAGAAAGGGACAACCAAGCTGCTTCAGCCCTTTCGATTATTAGTCGGGGCTCGCTCAAAATATGTTCCTTATTTGATAACAAAGCAGATTGGTCGAGCCCTTTAAGTAAGCAATTTCTTACCTTCCATGATGAGGGAAGTAAGATCAAAATCAGAAGAAGCTTTTCGTCTCCTTGATAGCTGGAAGTTCTCCAATTTTCTTACCCAAAAGAACAATCTCTATCGCTGCTGATATTCAAGAGATTCTTTGCTGATCTGCTCACCTGCAATGCTTTGGGCCCAGTCTTCTCTATGCATGCATTTAAGAGAGAGAACTGCAATAAATCTCTTTGAATTTCTATAAACAGAATCGGATTTTTTCGAAAAGATATCTGCCAATGTCTCTTCTTTTGGAACGATATCAGAATGATTGTTCTCAAAGATATGGCAATGAGACTGCTGTAAAGGAGGATTACTAGCATTGATATCATCATGAGTGGATTGATGAATCAATGTATTGAGAGCAGACGGAGCAGGATCATGAACGATCAAATCAGTGCTCGAAATCTCAATACAATTGTTCTGCCGGGAGTGCTTATTTAACTTCATTGATTGCCGTTGGGGAGGGATCGAAAGTTGGGTGGGTAGACGTCTCTTTATCTGAGAGCTGAATAACGATCTGGTTGTTCTGATGATTATCAATGGCTTTCGTGAGAATCTGAGGCCTTGAGTTTGGCCTTACTCATTTAGGGCTTGCCCTATTGTGTAAGGGTCTTTGTGAAAGGCTTTCTGAACCCTTTTTAGGTTTTTTCTCTAGGTGGAAGAAGATGTCTGCAACTTTCATTGTCGCGGCCTCGAAGCATGCAGTGGGAACAAAACTTAGGAACTCTCCCGTAGATGATTTTCTGCCATTTTCCTCCTGCACTCATTCCTAACCAGATCCGATTTGGCCTAGGCTTTAAGAGATCTATCTCCACGCAGACGCGAGCGTTATATTTTCACAGTGGTCTGGATAGGGCTATCGTTGGGCCATCAAATCTCAGAACCCTACCTATCACCCCTGCAATAGATTTAAGGTAGTCTGGATTGAAGAAATTAAGGGGAAGGTTTGGGAGAGAGATCAAAAGCGGTGCAATAGAAGATTCAAACCGCGGATCAAACCAAGGAGACCAGAGAAACTTGAAATAATAAGCCTTAATGACGAGAGATTCCCTGGTCCAAACTCGAATGAAATCTTCTTGTGATGAGAAACCTCATAATAACATGTCTTGGATCGAGTAATCAAATATGAACTTCGCTGTTCATCATCCAGTGAGTGCGAACATGAGGTCTAATCTCATCTACAGAGGGACGGCCTGAGGATAACTTTGCTATCAAAGAAAAGCGTAATGGATCTACTGATCTGTGAATCTCATCATAAGTGAAGCACACACCCGGCTCTCCTTGATGAGAGATCGGGCTTTTTAAAGGAAGGGGCCTATGTTGTAAAGGTGGCAGACGAGAGTTTTTTTTCCACCATAGCTGCGTAAGACTTAGAAGAAGAAGGATCTGGTGGTCGGGATGAAGATCCTCCATTAAAGAAGGATTTGGCAGCAGTCAAAGTGGCCGGATCGGCCATGGTTGGCCGGAAAAACCAGCCAGCCACATCAGGAGAATCGGAGGAGCATTCTACCCATAAAAGCCACTCCGGCCCCTTTCTATTCCCCGTACGAATGATTGATTGAACGATGAACCCGGACGACTGGGAGAGAGGCGCATCTGTCTGAATGATGAACGAGTAGCGGGCACTCCGTGCTTCATTTCGTCGAATTCGAAATCTCTCTATCAAGATAGAATGAGTCAATGCGCATTCCCTGGTAAGATGTTTGTACATATTTTCTTTCCATCGCATCGGCCGGACGTTTTTTGTCTCGCCCTACATACATAAGGGAATCGAGGAAGACTGGCGCCTACTAAACTAAAATAAGGGGGACACAGAAGGAAAAGCAAATATCGCTAGAGGAGGTTTTTATCCCATAAAGTTGAATTGAAGGCTACGCCGCCTGTCTCTGGTTGTCGAGTTGGGAATGGGTCCGGGTTCTCCATCCCAGTGAGAAATAAGCACTGCTTGCTACTTTTAATCAGAAAGGGAACCTTGATTTCACTATTCCCGTGCTTTTTTGTGTGTTAGCCAGGTGAAAGGCTCACTCGGCCGGCAAATATGCACTTTCTATCCAAGGGAGGAGGCTCTCTCAAACTCCATGTTCTCAGCTGGCCCGCCCTAGCTGTCTCGTAACCCCCCTCATCTGGTCCAAGAACCCGGCCTTCTATTTGTAAGATAGATAAGTGACCCGCCTTCTCCTCGTTCGATGAGGAGAAGGATTCCTTCTAGCGCTGGTTGAGCTCACTTCCTTTTTCCTTGGATTGGGACGCATACATCGAGAATAGACAAAAAAGAAAAGATTTTTTTCATTCCCCGTCGGCTTCATCGGCAAGACAAGACGCACCCGTGGTGGCTGAAGATCCACTCCTGCAGACCAACATGCAGAGGGCATTGCCAAACATGCCATCGCGAGCGGCCCTATGTTGAGTAAGGGGGCAGTACCCCGAACGAAGCAAGAGCAACTGGGGGCATAAGCCCAACCCTCCTCGCAACAATGAATCAGTTGGTCAAGAAAAAAGTAAAAGAGGCCAAGGAAAAGGAGGAGGATAACCACATGATCACCAAACCTTATCCGGCTTGGATAGATTCCGTGCCGTATACGCCAGGGTTCTCTCAGCCAGACTTCAAAATGTTCGACGGAACGGGAGACCCGCACCCGCATCTAGCGCATTTCCTGGTAAGATGTGGGCCGGTAGCGCAGAATGGGGCACTGTGCCTTAGGCTCTTCGTACAATCATTGGGGGGGGCCGCCTTTACATGGTACGCCCACCTCTCTGAAGAGTCGATCCCGACTTGGGAAGCAAGGGTCTCGGAGTTCAGCAACACACAAAGAAGGGTTGGAGTGCCCGAACAACTCAAGACCAAGCAAAGGGATAATGAACCTGTCACGGAGTTCATTGCAAGGTGGCGACCCCCTACTTTTGCCTGTCCCCAGAAGTTTACTCAGCAAGAGCTCCTCAAGATGTGCATGAACAACTTCAGGCACGACTTGTCGTCGATACTCCTGCCCCAAACCTTTAAGGGATTCGACGACTTGTGCACTAAAGCTCACGATGTGGAAGCACATCTTAGCAAACGGCGGCGTCCTACGAAGTACTTAAAGTTCGTTCCGTTACTTTATTAACAAAGTAGACGAATCACTCTCTTTCTCTATTAGAAAAGTGGACTTCTTTTTCACAGCCTATATGCGTATGCGGAAAACGGGAGTCCTTACTTTTCTTTCTCTTGCCCTGAGATAATTCGGGGCTATCGGTTCCGTTCTGTTTTCTCTCTCTACCTCTTCTTTTTGACCTAACTTCAAAATCTTTTATGCCCGGCCATACCAACATGGGAAACCTAGCCTCCCTCCCTTTGAAGTGCATTTATCAGATCAGCTCCCCGAGTCACTAGAAAGAGGGTGAAAGGCCCACTACTTCTTCATTCATGGCCTACTTTTTTGATCTCCTAAGAACAGGTTTTCTCCCTGTCATCTGCTTCTTTTTACGCAGCATCTTACTCAGATTAGGTCTTCAAAGAAAGCCTGTGCCCCACTCAGAATTCCCCGGCCCCTTTTTTTTGGTTTCGTTTTCCGAAGTTACTGGACAAGAGCGGGAATGTCGAGTTCCCCATAACATGACCCGCAGGTCAGAGGTTGCTCTTGCTTTCTGAAACTAGGAGGACAGAATCGGTGATCTCGATCATCACTCACGCAATTTCCTCAAGCAGGAAAGAATCGATGTTGATGGAATAGATCCACTCAATAGATCAGACGATTTGTCTGAGTGAGTCTGTGAATAGTCTCCTATTGCTGTTCTGTTAACCCCTCTCTATCCACTGAACACCTACCCAAAGATCACAGGCACTCGCTCACGTACTGTGTGCTAGTGCAATTCTCTAGCTCCCGTTCAGTCTACTCCGATCGAGTTTCATAGGACATGATTCTTAACCAGCCTTCCTTCCGCCGCCCCGAGAGGGCGCCGGGTAGACCAATCCAATGAATGGTCCAACAGAAAGGTTGGGGAAATTGAGTCGGATTCGACGGATTGATCACCCGCTAATGAAGCAGTTGAGGGGACGAGGCGACATCAAGATCGATTGCCAGATCAGCCTTTATTCCGTCTCCGTCACTCCCCCGTTTATAGGATTTCCCTCCACATGTGAAGTCGAGTAAAGATATGAACCTGGTAAAGAAGGAGCAGTATTCGGAATCGGATCTCGTTCCCCTCCTCGAAACCTATATGATGACCTACCCGCTTATGATGCGATTTCCTACTCGTAACAACAATTCGTAAAGATCATATATCCCTTCGAGCCGAAGGCGAAGATGCAATCCGTGCAGCTAAGCGACCTGACGGGCTTAGAATCAATATCTTTCCTGTAGGATGTAGCTTAACTTCCTTCAGTTCTCTAATACCAGTGAGAGCTGTCTTATATAGTAATCAAAACCTGTAAGAAGTTGTCCTTTAAGGCCTCTCTTAAGCATTTCAACGAGAGTTTCTCTCTATAGCCTCACTACGGGTCTTTTGAAGATGCCTTTTGGTTCAATGAAAATTGTAATCTAAGTACTTTCCTTCATCTAAGAGTTAGATAGGTCTTCCCTTCAGGAGGTAAAGGCTGCTTAAGTTGGAGAAGTCCCTCCTCTCCAGTGGCTCAACAGCAGCTACCGAGAATCCTATGCTTATCCGCTTCCTCTTGTAGCTCTTAGTTCTTGGTAGCTATTGGGAATACCTGAGGGAACTTGCTACTTGCCTTTAGTGCTGCTAGACGAAGAGCGTAGGATAAGAAAGAATCTCTCTTAGGTTTAGGATGGTAGCTTCACTTGCTTAACTTACTGGTAGTTGCATAAGGACTCTAAGCCCAATGGGATCTTTCCGCTGTCCTATTAGCTAGATGGTTTTGACTAGCTAGCTTTCCTTTAGGGTTATAATACGATAGGGGGTGGAAGTAAGAGAAGAGCTAGTAAATTGGATTAGTTACCAGGCACTATCAATAAAGAAGTCTACGTAGCGTAGTGAGTGCTTCCCAGGTGGCTATCGTGAACCTATCTATTTCCCTGCTAGTGCACTAATTGAAGGCCCGTAGGGAGAGAAGACCTCTTTCTAGAGTTGATACCTATAAGCGTTAGCAGACGATTCGTGGATTTCCTTCCCTTTTGTTTGGAACCGCCCGAACCGGATAAAAGGGGAATAGCCTATCATTCATTGGTTGACCTGCAAGGGATAGAGAACTCAAGAACCTGCCTCCCGCCATCCATAAAGAAGTAGTTGTTCGACCTGGACTTAAGAACCCATCTCTTTTCCTTGCCCTCCTCGAGATTCGAATAGTATTTCATGCCTAGAATCCCCGATAACTCCATTCGAAGTCAAAGAATTTGATTCGTTCATGAGGGGTTACGTTAGAGTAGTTATAGGAGTCACTTCTCTGGGAAGCTCCCCCACTGGATCAGGATCGGTATGGGGATCCATCTTTGTTGTCGCACCACTTCTGTCTTCTTCAAGGCAGTAGTGTCTGGTCGTAGTAGCATAGCCGTGGGTGGGCAGTGCGATAGTCAGGGAGTTCAGGGTAAGCTCATCTTCGGAAAGCGGTGTGTGAGACATAGGCGGTCTTTCGCTTCTGTAATAGATGTATCTGCGCTTGTTCTTTCTTCCCCTGCCTTTGGCTGGGCAGTGCGCTATGTCGGTCTTTGGTCAGTACGGTAAGCCAGGAAGGCGAGTAGTCGTAGGTGCGCTTGAGTGGGTGTGCCTGGTAGGAAGAGAAGGTCTGCTGGCGGTTCCGGTGGTGAGGGAGTAGGTTCGGGTGCCCTTCTTTCATTATAGTAGTAAAGAAAAATCTTTTTTACACAGATAGTAAGCCGAAGGCTAATATCTGAGGCTAAGCCTTTAGTGCCTAGGTGCGGAAGTGTGCCAGTGCGCAAAGCCGTAGTCCTCCTTGTTGTTGGCTCTGGTTCTCTTTCTGGGAAACGACGGTATTAGCATCTCGCTGCTGCTATGGATCAAATAACTTGCTTGTTCTTGGTTGGTTCATTGATTCCCATTCTTTTCTTTATAATGTATCCTCTCTTCCCGATTCTTGGCATTTGAAGAATTGTCGTTGCTATTGCTGTATTGGTACGTTGGTTTAGAGTTAGATCCCTTCGTTATGAGTAGTATTGTTTAGCAAGGAGTAACTGACAGACTATATCTGAGCTTTAGCTGCGAGGGACTGGTCTGGTAACGCGAATCTCTTAGTTTTTATGAAACTAGGTTCGCGCATGAATGCTTAGCGAATCAGCTTTTGCTTTTGCATCTCGAATCAGGAATAGGGACATCCGGTCTTTGGTCGGCACGTACCTTTTTCTCTTCTTAGATCCATTCCCGACATTAGTCTGAGGTCGAATTGGTTAGATGTAACGAGATTGGCTGATTAAGTAAGTAGGGCCTTTCCGTCGTCAATCCATTGCTTGTTCGCTTTATCATTGGTATGCCTGCGGCTTATTGGGTCAGATCTTTAGTTAGTGTGCTCACCCCCTCTCTTGGAATGTAATATCTATTTTTTCTTTTTTTTCTTATACGCTCGAACTCTTCAGTGAGTCTTGCTATCTCCCAGTCGTAACTGTACCTTAGGTCCACTCGCTATGGATGCGAAGAAAGTGACAAAGTCAACCTAACCGCTTACCTTTGGAAACGCGCTAAAACAGGCCTATGGGTTCGCCTTTCTAATAGAAGAAGAGTATATAATTAGATAGAAGTATATATAATTAGCCAGATCGTCTGAAGCATGAACAGAATCACCTTTGTTCCGAAGGCCTAGCGAGTTAAGCGAGTTACTTTTTTTTCAAAGGCGGTCCTTTTCTTTCCCCGGACCGATGACTCGCTTGTTCAGTACTGCTAACTATTATAGGAGGATGCCGTCCCCTCGGGACTACCAGTAGTTTCGGTTGTTGAATCTCGTGCAAGTTAGGTTGTGGTTGTATTGGCTGCAAGCGGAACGTAGGCGCTTTAGGTGTGTGTTGACCATGCACTCTCGCGTCATGTAATGTCGTATGTATGATAGAGGTGGTGTGGTGATTGACCTCAATGCTAATGGTTATCCCAAAGGTTCAACGAATGAATGAAGCTATGATCGTACCCGGATAGAGATAATGGTCTTCCTCTGATGTCTCCAAGCCAGTCATAATAGAATAGATAGGCAAAGCAGCCAATAGCAGTCTGTTCTCGCCTATCGATAGATAGTAGGTTGCTTCCAAGCTCAAACCATTTGAAACTGAATTGCTACTTTTTTCTTGTTATTGATAGAGTGGTATTCTCCGCCCCTGTCAAGTAAAGTAGAGGGAGAGAACTGGAAGAGAGAAGGAAAAAGAGCAAAGGATTTACAAGTCTAATGGGAGAAGAATGGCTGACACGTTGACTGCCTTCGAGACTATCAAATATAATCCAAGCGGTCTAACCCCCGGGGCGGACCCCAACCGAAAGGCGCTAGACGGACTAACGGCAAGCGAGATAAAGAAAGCAGCTGGCCCTATGCGTAAAACCTTGCCGCGGGAGAGTCTTTCTCCAATGAGAATAAAGAAAGTTTTTGGGCAAGACAAGAAAGGAACTCGCCCTTTGACACCAAGGGAGAAGAACTGATTGCTGGCGATGACTTGGTGAAGGGAATCTATGAGAGACGGTTCTCGAACCGGGTTCCGACCGAATAGAACGCGGAGCCAACGAGTTCAGTCGAACAGCGTAACGAGTCTAAGGGCGGGATCAAGCTTGAAAGGAATGGGCGGGCGTAGGCTTAATAGTGAACGCGGACCCCCCTGCTTATAGATATGAGATCAATGACTTAAAAGACAGATGCCGAGATAAACTGCTAGACTTCTTTATTGCGTTGCGAAGAGAAATCGAAGACGAAGATTTGCTGACGCAGTGCGGGCACTGGATGAAAAAGACAGAGAAGAGAACAACCCACCGGAAGGGCATACCTCAGGAGCACCAATCTCCCCCAGCAAACATCTATCTGCACGAAGCCGACCTATGGATAGAAAGAAAAATGCAGGAAAGGAAAATGAAATATGAAATAAAAAAAAGATGCTTTGGGAGTGTGAGATACGCGGACGGGGAGTACGCAGCCGAACAACCGCAGGGGCTTCCAGCAGTGATAGCTGAACTAACCAGATGGGTCGCCCAAAACCTGGAGCTGACATTTCAATCGGAAATCAACGTCGGATCCCGGCTATCCGAAAAACACAGACTGAAGCGGAGGATCACAAAATGCAACACAACAAGGGGCGAACCAAGCGCTTGCGCGAAGGAAGAAGCGAATCAATCAGAATGGAGACAGGGAGGAGAGGCGAAAGAGAGATTTTCGAGCCTGCAAGCAGCAAGCAACAACGGCTGAAAAGCCGTTGCGCGCTAGCTTGTAGTTGAGGGGTATAGTAAGGGTGCCCCTTTATAAAACTTATACTTATATTAAATATAAGGTAAGCTTTTTGGAACCCTAGTTTTGGAGTTTTCCCCAACCTATAACCTATACCAACCTAAGAAAAAGGGGCTTACGTTTTTCAGCTGCATCGCACTGCCGCATAAACAATGGATCCGCTGGGCTGGATGAGCCACCTTCTCTGGAAAGGAATAGTGAAAAGCCATGTCACTTGGAACTGGTTGCTTATTTACTTTTAGTAAGACCACTTTGGTAAGCTAAATTCTATTATATAGGCATGGTTGCTTACAAGACAAAAGCTAGCTTCTAGATGTTCTTTGCCTGAACATATAGAGGAAGCAACCTTCTGGCCTCTGTACCAGTAGTGGAGTGGCTCGCTACTTTCAATCAGAAAAGTAAAATGGAGCAAGGCAAGGGAGAAAGAAGTTGTCCCCTCTTCTCTGATAACCCGCCGCCGGTCATATAGAGTGCTCCGCCCGCCACCGCATATGTAGAAAAAGAG